TCCCTTACCTTATTTGATCAGACCGCTCTTAGAAAGATGAAAGAAAAGCAAACTCTCATAGTTCGGAGCCCAGCTCCAACTACTTCTTCGTAAGTAAGGTGAGGTACTTCTTTCGGTTTGAATAGGGGGTCGCTCTTCTTTTTGTTGAAGTAACCACGACTTTCTTTGGTCGTAGTCAGTTCAAACACAGAAACCCAGTCCACTTGCAGCCATGTTGATAAAAATGACTAACTTTCATGACTTGACCAGTCACTCGCCCTCGTATTAGAAGATCATCTCACCCTGTGGTCGACATTCCATTCCCCTTAGTCGTAGGCGCTCGTTCTATTTTTATTTGAATGGGCCGGGTCCCCCGAGGTACATATGGCCGGCCCTTCGGGTGTCTCGGTGATACAAACAAAGAAAAGAAGAATTCCAATCACATCCCCTATCACTTAAAGCCAATCCTTACCAAAGGAGGAAATAGAATCGAAACGAAACGTCCTTTATCCTTCCTTCCCGTTGATTTCCCCCGACAAGAAAGCTGCACTTACTTCCTTCTAACAAGTGGCTGAGAGTTAGCCCGTGAAGGCCTTGGTCTCTTGGCAGGAGGTTCGCTGCCCCCTTCCTTTCCGGTCCGGCCGCGGTACGGCACCTGAACTCGAAGCTACGATCAGATCCGATTGGATCTGATCCGTTCAGATTCCACAGATCCAGCCGATTTGGTCTGGTCCTATCCGACCCAACCCCGGAACTGAGAACGGCCGGCATGTTTTGGACGATAGAACGGGGAGAGGGGGAGTCGTGCCCATTCTCTCTCCGGGCACGAGCAGGAACATCCAAATGGAAGACCGAATACATGTACATGACGGAACGACATCTTAATTAAAGAATACGTGATCTGATTTGATAGGTTGCCTGCAGAAAGAGTTTACCGACCACATAACAATTCATCCTTGTGTGTAGCGCGTGGGGCCATGTCTCCCGAACGATCATAAGACGGCCGCTCATCTAATATCAAATCAATCGGTAGATCTCACTTCCCCCATACCATAGCCGGAAGGGATAGCGTATCTACAGAAGAGAGAGTATGGGCCCTTACCCTTCATTTAGTATGGGGCACCCCTTCCAGTTTCAGATCTCTATGGAGTTCCATATCCTGTTACAGATATTCCAGATGTAGAGAAAGATCCAAAGCCATTTGATCGAGATCGAGTAGCTATAGCAGATCTATTTAGAGATCGGAACCCCGTTCCGGGTACACCCATTTTCAAATCAAACGATTTTTTTTTTTTTAGTAAGTAATCGAGGAATTAACTAAAACTACATTTGACTGACTATACTCTCTTTGTCTTGTCTCCCGCCGGGTGAGCCTAATATTAATAAAAACTATAAAGGATGATAAAAAAGCTTGGAGTGAAAGACAGAGCACAAAAAGGTTTTTTTTTCTAGAGATGGAGAGAAAGAAGCGGGGTGCTTTCTCTCTTCCCTTCCGATGTCCCCATTAGTTGATATACGGAATTGGAAAGGAATTCCAGATCATTCTGATTTCAGGCGGGATATGGATGGAATCGAGAGGGAAGAAAGAGTTCGGTTTCAGAGGCTTGATCCACTTTGTAATCATGGATCATCAACAAATCCCTAAATGCTTCTTTATATTGTCGCCACGGAAAAGGTTCAGGTAGGGAGAACTCTTAGAGTCTCAAGTTTTAGAGACTTTTTATGAAAATCCATCTCCACCTATTTGTTTGTGCCCCTCCTCCCAAAAGCATTCCGGCATCTGTTTTATTCCTGGTCTCACCCTGTGAAGCAAAGTCGGACAAGGGGGAAAGACATGGAATTGATAGGGAACCGTAGCCAAGTGGCTAAGGCATGAGTCTGCAAAACTTCTATTCGTCGGTTCGAATCCGCCCGGTTCCTACACTAAAGCGCCGCGCCATTCCACCCATCATTTTTTTTTACATGGTTAGTGGATAGAACGGGGGCCGGAGCTTGCTCCTTCGTACTAGTGTAGTGGCTTAGCTGCCTTAGTTTCCCTTCCTTACCGGTATTCCTTAGCACAAGCACTAAGTCAGAAACCTACCTTTTCTTTTGACAACCTTACTAATAGAAAGGGGAAAGATGCGCTCAATCCGTTGCTTGTTGCTCCAACTTAGGAGTACGGGGCTCGTTGAGCCTTTTCTGCAGGCTGCTATGCTAGTTGTAGCGCGCTAGCGCTTTACTAATAGAATATCAAGTAAAGGGGACTTTATCATGATCTTAAGAATCTACAACTCTCTTTACTGAGCGAGACTCTACCCAGATCTAAAGAATTCGCCAAAGAGCCTTCTTCTAACTAGGAGAGTAAGCAAGCTACCGGAAGCGAAGCTTCTGGCTCCCCGAATTTCCAATTCCTTCTTTTCGTTCTACTTAGGTGGAGCAATCCGAACTCTCGACAGAATATAAAAAAAAGAGCGTCTTCGAACCTGTGTAGACACCTCAACGAACTCATGTGGACACTCCTCAGCCCGAGCCGAGGACAATCTCTCAAAAATACACATAAAGATGTTGACCCGTTTTTCTTTTCTTTTCTGATTCCTCTCAATGAAATTTGCCATGTTGCACTAAGTTACTTACGTATGTATGCATGCGGTCCGGGAACACTTTGGGGTGAACACCCATCCGAACAAGTAGGGTCAATAGTTCAGCATTTAGGCCGTAACATTTAGCAACAAAAAAATCTTTAACCCAACAAGTGCTCTCCGAACCAAGCTAGATAGTCTCCTATCACTAGGCTCACCAACCAACCTGGACTTTGATTCTGATTATTCCTACCGGATATCAAAACCATAAGGATTGTTTCCAGCCATGAGTTCCAATATTACATAAGCGCTCTTGGGTGGGCTGGGCCATTCCATCAAATCTTTGAGAAGGGGCCCAATTATTTGATGGTCGGCGTGGCGATAGGCTTCGCTTCTACGACTGCCTCCCCAGCCGTTGCAAAGACTGAGCGAGAACGGTAAGGGGCGCACAAAGAATGTCGTTGCGCGGGGATGCGATTAGCCAAGCTGGGGCAAAGAAAGCCGTCCGGCCCCCTACCGGATTAGGAATGCGAAGGCCTTTCCTTCGAAAGGAGACCGGGGAAAGAAAGAGCTATGCTATTGACCGACCCTTTCGTAGTGACTTCGAATCAATAGTCCTATCCTTTTTTATCATTTTTTTTTGAGGCGGGCCGAATAGAGAATGAAATGCAGAAATACGGGAAGAGTTCCAAACCTTTTTTTTGGTTTAAGGGCTGCTCGCCCTACCGAAGTACTAAAGGCTTTCGAGGCTGACACCTCCCTATTACACGACCTAAAAAAAGGTAGCTTGCTGTAGCGCCCTTAGAATCAATCTAAGCCTTTTGAAGCGCCAGTAGTTGGTGGGTAGGGCTTTCGTTCTTATCGCTCCGGGTTTCTATCTATATGACCTCCGGGCGGTACAAAGTAAACCTCTTCCGTAGAGGCAGGTAGTAACCTAACCTTTAAGAGTTTGTTCAAGGGGGGAGCCCTCTTTCTTATCTCTATCAATGGAAAGATCTCCGTGCGTGGCGTGATAAGGAATCCTAGAAAAGATCGATTGAGACTCCCTCCCCGGTCCCACGAAGATCTCTACGTACTTGTCCAGTCCAGGACAACTGAGATCTTCCGGTCTGCGTGCGTGAGAGCAGCTCAAATAAAATAAAGAAGAGTCTGGTCTGAATTCAGGCCCGGCCCGCCCGTCTGCTGCTAGATCCGGGAATGGCGCCAGGCGAGGGCGCCGCTATGCCCCGCAGCTCTGCAGCGGCCGGCCCCCGGACTATGCAAAAGAATCGAGGCCGGGGGGTCTCGCCCATAGCGGTTCCCCCCCGCCTTTGGTGATTGACCAAACAAAGAGGCCTAGATCTATGCCCCTTAATGAATCGAATGGTCCTTCGACCCCTTCATTTGATTCCGACGGCCGGCATAGATCTCATGAGACCCGCCCACTATGACTACGAAAAAAGCCCTGCCTTTTTCCTTCGCTACTAGGAGAGTAAGCAACTTCTATTAGCGCCGGACCTTGAGTCGAATTGATCGTGTCATGTGCAACGTCCATCAATGATGGTTCATTAATGTCCATTGATTGAGACTCCTTCCCCCTTCCCAACTACGAATAAGATCGAGAGGAGCCCGAAAGCCCCAAAAAACCAAGAACGAAAACGGAAGCCTTTCGATTCACTCCCCATTCTCTCTTAAATAAAGCTCGCCCTCGAGCCCTGGGCAGGTCGGCCGGGTCTTTCCCTGTTGTTCTGTTCCTGCCACGAGAAAGACGCACAGAAGAGGTATGCCCAGCGCGCGGAGGATCCGTTGAGAGTGTCTGTTGTCTCGGTAGGGAACTTTACGATCTTTTCCCCTCTTGTCTTGAAAAAAAAAAAAGAGGTCAGTGCTACGGCCCTCTATTGTTTGATCCAATATTGACCGGGGACGAGCCCCGACTTCCATAGGTCCTTGGTTTGACCTCCCGTAGTGGTCCTTGCTTTTAATAAAGCGGAGCGGGGCAAATTTATCGTACTTGCTCAGTGTGCCCCCCTTTCGTCGAGTGCCCCGCCCGGTTCACTGGGCTGTTGGCCTACCAAGCACTTGCCCGCTGCTCCTGCCGCCCGCTTGGCGGGCGGAGCGCTCGTTATCCTTACTGTTCTCTATGCCGGGGCCCCCTCCCATTGCTCTAGCCATAAGCTATGGCAGCTCCAGCTCGAAACCACAGGGGCCCGCCCCGCGAGGCCAGAGTGGGCTCAGCGGTCAGCCCCCCATTCGAATTACGTTATGGGGTCTTTCGCTTTTGCCAGATCTAGAGAGATACTACGAGTCCTCCGTCCCAGATTCCATCGCCGCGGCCATCTGGTTCACCGGTACTACCAAAAAGTCTCATGCTTACATTACTACTTTTACTGAAGGTTTTCTTATATTGGACCACGAAGACCCCGGTCGGTCGTGCTTCTGGTTTCCATTCCCATCATCATATTGATGATAAATCTCCTCGCGCTCTGCCATAAGAACTTGGAGTCCGTATCATGGTGAAGGTAAGGTAACGCTGCGATTCTTGCTCAAAAAACAGACCGAACGCGTTCGAGTTATTGGCTCGTCCAACCCGGCAGCATTCATGAGTCGCTCGTTCAACTGTCCCTCGGAGACACGGTCGAGAAGTACCATGCATGGTTGCCCCCCGTCCTTTCTTGCTCTCGGTCCCACCCAGCAAGATACGGCTCAGCCAAAAAACGTGAGCGCCCCTGCGCGAGCCTTATTATTTTTATTAGTAAAGTCAAGCTTTGGCTCCCTAAAGACTAAAGAAAGAAATGGATCAAAAAAAGGGGGGACTTCTGCAACGGGCTATACCACCCAAACCAACTGAGGGAAGTCGCATCCGCCCCATCGCAAGCACCTACAATGTCATGATCACATTGGTTTACCCTTTTTTCTTTGGTAGTTCAACGGACGGTCGCCCCTCCAACAAGAAAAGGTATAAATATGGAAACTTCTCTGCCATTTGGATCGGAGAATTTATGGAGGAAATCGGGTTTTAAATTTCCAGAAACCACACGATTATATAGCCAAAGGGAATACGCCGCGCCTAAAATCATCCCAAGCGCTGCTAATGTGGCTACTAAGCTATTTCTTTGGAAAGCTCCTACTGAGATGGGAAATTCCCCGATAAAGCTGCTAGTACCAGGTGAACTCATATTGGCCAAAGTGGAAGAGAAGGAAATGGTAGAGAGATTCGGCATGGTGCTCACTAACCCTCCGTAATATCTAACAAGTCGAGTCTTATGTCGGTCATATAGAACACCAACACATAGAAAAAGGGCTGAAGGAACCAGTCCATGACTTAACATCGGTGGAATGCTACCTCCAATTCCCTGTATGTTCGATAGAGCCAAAGATTCCCCCCCACTGATCGGAGTGAGTACGCCGATTACCCCCCGAACCGTACAAGATAGTGACCGCCTATCATACGGCTTTCTAACTTCACTTTTTTTTCTGGTCGTTCCGCTCTGTCGATCGATGGTAGTATAAGAGATCTGATCTGTAACCCCCCGAAATTATTTACATAAAGGTTCCTGCTTTCTACCCCTACCCATAGTTAGCATGTATCTCCCCGGGTCATACTTGAGTATCACATCGTAGACCCCCACCCCAACTCTATCTTCCTTATCAGTGAACCGGAAAGAGTGCATAGGTACTTTTCAATGCAGCGGGGACGAGACGACGTGACACGATCACGTACAGAAGTGCTGCCCTTCGGCTCGGCAATATGGAACCTCTCAACAGCTCCCGTTCCTTTATGAGGTCCTATCGGGATAGGTAGGCCCAGCCCAATTCCCCTCCCCCCTGCTTAGCGTTCCACTTGTGATCCTGGATGCAGTGGAGGATTTTTAAAAAAGCGCCCGAATGTTCCTCCTCCCTCCAAAAGACCCTCTTTATCTTTCCCCCTCGAGAAAGAGAAAGAAGAGAAGAAAGGGTTGATTATCTTCTTTCATGTGAACGGCCCTATCTTTTATCGAAAGGTTTTTCGTGCTATACACCACGTTGAGAAAGACCAGCCTCCTATGTACCGTACCCTTTTTTTACTTTACCCCGAAAGGGAGGTCCTCCTTATGATGCTACGGACGGCTGTCCGAAGTGCAAGGGGTAAACTCGGACGAGGATAGGATTGTGCGCGCCGGGCCCTCCCTTCGGGTGTCATCTTTTTGCCGAGTTTACCGTACCTCCGGCCCTTATGTTACGCGACCGTAATCTTTTTTTACGTTCCACCGCTGTTACGCCAGAAATAAAAGGTTCCACACGAGCTCCCGTTCTGCGGCGTGGTGGCAGGACCGATAGGAGATTGGCTCCGGGTGTAGATAGGGTCAAATCCGCAGGAGTCATGCAAATACATAGGCCCCTTCCCCTCTCTTTTAGATGAATGGGGTGGTTTATAACGTGTTTTCCGATCGAAGGTCCCTCGGAGCGAGGGGTTAGGCAGGTAGTATGGGCCCTCTGACTTCCAGCTATGTGTTGTGCGGCTCCCGCGAAGCGAATGAAGGTAAGCTCTTCGAGCTTACGCTAACTCTCAGCCTCTTTGATTGGTAGGCGGGCGGGCTAAGCCCCCTACTTAAGATTCCATTCATAAGGGTCATTTTCTGTTGTCGTGACGTTTTGGTTAGGCCGACTACTAGACTACTAGAGGTTACTTCTAGCTTCTATAGGGGCCTTTCCTGGTGTAGTTTTAGTTTGTATTGGTACTGAATGAACATATCAAACAAAGGCGAGCAGTATAAGCCCTTCTCCGGCCTGGGAAAAGCAGCGAACTCTAGAAGCTAGGGCGTTGTTCACCTTTGGACACGAACACTCTTCCGTTCTCAGCGTCAACCCGCCTTAGAGATTGAACGGCAATAAGATAAGTCGACGTTCAATCTAAGACAGCGCTGATAGCTTGTAGTGAACAGCCCCCTTATTTACCAACCGAAAGCAGCCTTTGGTACTTAACTTAAGGAACCCTTGCAACTATGATAGAAAGCCGTTTGCTTGTTGCCAAACCCTTCGCCTTTCTTTTGTTTTGAATCAAAGTAGGTCGCGACTGTTGTCTTTTTGTTTAGTAGGTCGGGGGAAGCTACCGCTTATACGACAGCTCTGCTTCCTCGTCTTGCTTCTGGCAAAGCTTCTACTTTGCTTGCTTCTCTCGCGTTGCTTGCGCGAAGGCTTATAATATAAAATAAAGTCCTTTTCGCTAGGTCCAAAAGCTTCCGTCAAAGCGAAAGATCTGATCCAACTGAAATCCCGCATATCCGCTGCGCTCAATATGCGGCTACGGCTAGGCGATCATATCGTGCCATAAAACAATTTTATATGTATAGAGAGATCCCCTAGATATACAGATAGAATAGATGTTCATGGATAGACAGACATTCCATTGATTCTTAGTTTTGGGGCTGAAAAAGCTCGTCGATCCAAATGAATGCCCCGAAACTGACCCACAGCACAGCGCCCATTCGCTTCGCGCGCGGGAAGGCAACGAAGTTAAGTTCATGAGACCGCGGCGGAGTGGAGCAGCCGCGACACGAAGTTCCTTACCTTAGCTGGATCTCGCTGGTGCCACCTAAACGGTAAGTAGGCGACGGATGTGTGACGTTTGGAGTTGTCGTTCGTGCACCTGTCCCCAATGGAAGAATGAGTGATCCGTTCCCCTGCGGATCATGGCCTTACCACTCGGTCCCCGATGGCCAGCGGGGGATTCGGTATAGCAGCTTACGTTATTTTGCGCTGCGCGTTCCCGCTGGACTGGACACGTGTTAGCTGTAGGAAGTATGGTTCCGAAAGTGACTTCGGTTCGCCAGTTCAGGCTCAACTCCTCGCTTTACGTTAGCGGACCTACACTAAAGGTCGGGCCGGGGCTCTGCGCTCTTTCTTTCTGTGTGGGACGATGCCGGGGAGAGAAGGGAATGCGTCGAGGCGGCGAACAACAACAACACAACTACATTTTGTTCCCTCCATCCATGAGATGAGCCCAGTGCATTGGACCCGATGGATAAGAGAACTGAGCTGGCCTAATTGGGCGCTCTACGTACGATGTAGACTCCATCAGATACATATCGATTTCTTTCTGATGGATCAAGAATAGTTGTCTTATCAATAGATAGAAATAGGAGATTTCCCCTTCTTTATTATTTTTTTTATTTATGGATTCCCTATATCATTCCTACTCTTTCGATCTATCAGAACGGATCAGGCTATCTATCAATCGATTTGAAAATAGCACGTTCATCTCGCTTTTCGTTCATTTCCGCCACGCCAACATAGCCACAATAATAAGAAGCAGGCGAAGCAGCTAGAAGCGCTCGCTTCTAGCCCTTGAATTCTGATTCACGAATGAATTGGGAAAGCCAACACAAAGATTCGATTCTGACTTCGTAGAGCCGGTGCTGCTGTTGCCTGCGCGTAGGGTGTCCCCCACTCCCGTCCCGGGGCGCTAAGGGGCTTTTGTTTTTGGAACAGACGGCAATGTTTTGCTGACGCCTTGAATCAAGCTTTTGTTGCGACATGCTATGTTTTCTCCCCCATTGCTAGTAGGTTGATGGGTCGCACGCCCGGCACACATGTTTTGGCCTTGTCTTGTGTGTCCATACATAACTAAAAATAGGTGACCTAACGGCCGCCGCCCGACTAAACATACCAATAGTCACCAGATTCATATGGGCTACTGAGGAGTAAGCAATGATCTTCTTAAGATCGATCTGTCTTGAAGTGGTCAAGGAAGTATATATTATAGCAATCGCGCTTGGAGTATAAATGAAAGGAGTGGAACAAAGTGTCGCTTCGGGAAACATGGGTATTGAAAATCTTAAAAACCCGTGGGTTCCCAATTTTGAAGGAATTCCTGCCAAGATGACGGATCCTGCCGTAGGTGCCTCTACATGAGCTTCGGGTAACCAAATATGAACTGGTACCATAGGCACTTTGACGGCGAAAGCGGCGAAAGAAGCAATCCATAGAAAGATTTGGCGCCGCTCACTAAATTCTGTGGTTAATGATATTTGTAAATCGGCGGTCCCTGTTTGGAAAAGAATCAAAAGAATAGCTAATAGCATAAAAACAGATCCAAGTAAAGTATAAAGGAAAAACTGATATGCTGCCTTGATCTTTCTTTGTCTCGAACCCCATACCCCTATAATAATGGTAGAGTAAGGGGTGGCCCCAAAGCGGAATTTACCGGTGGTGGTTGGTCGAAGCTCCAGTAGGTAGCCACTCCCTTCTCAGGGAACCGTACGTGAGACTTCCGCATCATACGGCTCCGTCCCGAGCTTCCGTCGTCGGCCCTTGTCATTAGACCACTATCTATGCATGTATATTAAGCCTGGACTCTCGAATCTTTTGCTTCTCGGGTGGTGGCGAACAATGCAGCTTGCGTTGCGGGAGATGCCCGCCCGTAGGGCCCGGCCCGCTTCTCGCCCGAAAGAACCGCTCACTAGCTAGCCGGACTAGTGGGGGGCCCTATCTGGAGACATACT